AAATTGGTTTATTCTGCAGCAGCAAATGCTAATCACAATATGCGCTTCAACGAAGCAAATTTAATAATTAGTAAAGCTGAAGTCAACGAGGGCAACACTGTGAAAAAATTAAAACCTCGAGCTCGAGGACGGGGTTATCCGATAAAAAGACCCACTTGTCATATAACTATTGTACTGAAAGATTTAGATGTAGAGGAAGAATATTTAGATTCATTTGCATTTGAAGATAAATATATTCACAAAAAATAGACCATATTATGTTTAAAAAAACTGAATAAAAAAAAAAAAAAAATAAGTACAAGAGGTCATCATATGTATAGTAATACTAGTGGGGGATTATGGGACAAAAAATAAATCCGCTTGGTTTCAGACTTGGTGCAACCCAAGGTCATCATTCCCTTTGGTTTGCACAACCAAAAAATTATTCCGAGGATCTACAAGAAGATCAAAAAATACGAGATTGTATCAAGAATTATATAAAAAAAAATATGAAAATTTTTTCTAGTGTCGAGGGAATTGCATGTATAGAGATTCAAAAAAGAATCGACTTGATTCAAGTCATAATCTATATGGGATTCCCAAAGTTATTAATAGAACATCAAAAAATCGAAGAATTACAGATGAATATACAAAAAGAACTTAATTCTGTGAACCGTAAACTAAACATGGCTATTACAAGAATTGCAAATCCTTACGGACACCCTAATATTCTTGCAGAATTTATAGCCGGACAATTAAAAAATAGAGTGTCATTCCGCAAAGCAATGAAAAAAGCTATTGAATTAACTGAACAGGCAGGTACAAAAGGAATTCAAATACAAATTGCAGGGCGTATCGACGGAAAAGAAATTGCACGTGTCGAATGGATCAGAGAAGGTAGGGTGCCTCTACAAACCATTAAGGCTAAAATTGATTACTGTTCCTATACAGTTCGAACTATCTATGGGGCTTTAGGTATCAAAATTTGGATATTTGTAGACGAGTAATAATAAGCCTTTACTTGACTTATCTTTAGTTTAGGTCTATCAGGTAATAGAATAGAACAAAAAAAATTCTTTCATTCTTTTTTTTGTCTGTTAAATCAAAACAAATAATTCTATAAGGTTGAATAAAAATTCCATTAATCATTTGATTCGATATAATTGCTATGCTTAGTGTGTGACTCGTTGGTTTTTTTAGGGTTAGATTCAAAAAAAATACCAGCCCATAGTATGAACTAATAACCAACTCATCGTTTCGCATTATCTGGATATAAAGAACCAGTCGAGATATGATATATTGGTCATATCATTGTAGCAACTGAAATCTTTTTTGGATAAAAAAAACCAATTTGATTCGGGGTTGTGAAACAATAAAAGTAAAGTATATGGATAAATGGAAAGGTGAGAGAAAGAAAGAAAAAAAAAAAAGATCTATGATATAGAATTCCAATATGTAAGGTGGATGATTCATCTCATAAAGGGAAATGTAATAAAGCATTAATTGAAATTGATCCCTAATTAAACAAAATCGTTCTTATAGAACAATAAAATCAAGAGCCCCGAGTCAATAAAGACTGAGAGTATTGACTCAAGAACAAATTTCATTAGAGGCTCCGTTGTAAAATCCAGACCTAACCATTAATCGCGAAGCGATGGGAACGACAGAACCCGTGAGTGCATAAGATTCTATTGAAAATGAATCCTAATGGTTCATAGGGTAGGATGGCGGAATGAACTAGGGACCAATTCATCTATTCTGAAAAGTCATGCCATGAACTAATCTGATAAACTGAATATTAAATTAGAGTAAATATTCGCCCGCGAAAATTTTTATTTTTTGGATTTCAAAATTGTAGTCGATCCAATATGATTATGATAATAAAAGGCAAAACAAACTAAAGATTTGTTATAACCTTATAATAACACAAAATTTTTTATATTTTATAAATCGAATGCATATTTAGTTATATCTCAAAAAAGATATATCAATTTCTAATAGATTATCAAAGACTCTCATGATTCAATATATTGTTTCAATATATTATTCATTAAATACATGTATATTAGTTTATAATCGTTTCGTTCGCGAGGAGCTGGATGAGAAGAAAATCTCATGTCCAGTTCTGTAGTAGAGATGGAAGTAATAAAGAACCATCAACTATAACCCCAAAAGAACCCGATTCCGTAAACACCATAGGGGAAGAATGAAAGGAATATCTTATCGAGGTAATCATATTTGCTTCGGTAGATATGCCCTTCAAGCGCTTGAACCTGCTTGGATCACATCTAGACAAATAGAAGCAGGGCGACGAGCAATGACACGAAACGCACGCCGCGGCGGAAAAATATGGGTACGTATATTTCCAGACAAACCAATTACAGTAAGACCTACAGAAACACGTATGGGTTCAGGAAAAGGATCTCCTGAATATTGGGTAGCTGTCGTTAAACCAGGTAGAATACTTTATGAAATGAGCGGAGTACCAGAAAATATAGCCAGAAAAGCTATTGCAATAGCGGCATCCAAAATGCCTATACGAACTCAATTCATTATTTCAGGATAGGAATGTAGAACCAAAAGAAAGAGGTTTTTCGGATGAAAAAAAACAATTGCAGGTTTCTTTTTTTGTTTTGGATAAACAATATTTCTTTTTTTTTTTTTACTTAGCCCTTTGCCTTTGCATTGAAAAAACAGATAAAAAACGATATGATTCAACCTCAAACCCATTTGAATGTAGCGGATAATAGCGGAGCCAGAAAATTGATGTGTATTCGAATCATAGGAGCTAGTAATCGACGATATGCTAAGATTGGTGACGTTGTTGTTGCTGTAATCAAGGAAGCAATACCAAATACACCGCTAGAAAGATCAGAAGTGATCAGAGCCGTAATTGTACGTACTTGTAAAGAACTCAAACGCGACAATGGTATGATAATACGATATGATGACAATGCTGCAGTTGTTATTGATCAAGAAAGAAATCCAAAAGGAACTCGAATTTTTGGCGCAATCGCCCGGGAATTAAGACAATTAAATTTCACTAAAATAGTTTCGTTAGCGCCTGAAGTATTGTAAGATGAAACTATAATAGAGCTTTTAGTATTTGAATTAAATTGATTAAATTAATTAGTAGATTTAGATTAATTAGGAGATTGTTTGTGTCTCACGTATATGCCTTTAATATTTCATAAATATTTAATAATTCAGAAAAAAAAAGAGCATGTTGATTATATCAAAATTCGGGGACAACAAAAATCTTAGTTTCTTATGAGTAAAGACACTATTGCTAACATATTAACTTCTATACGAAATGCTGACATGAATAAAAAAAGAACAGTTCGAATACCATATACTAACATCACTGAAAACATTCTTAAAATCCTTTTACGAGAAGGTTTTATTGAAAACATGAGGAAACATCAGGAAAGCAACAATCTTTTTTTTGTTTTAACCCTACGACATAGAAGGAAAAGGAATAGGAAAGGACCAGATAAAACTGTTTTAAATTTAAAACGGATCAGTCGACCCGGTCTACGAATCTATTCTAACTATCAACGAATCCCAAGAATTTTAGGCGGGATGGGAATTGTAATTCTTTCTACTTCTCGGGGTATAATGACAGACAGAGAAGCTCGACTAGAAGGAATCGGTGGAGAAATTTTGTGCTATATATGGTAATCTTTTCGGATATTCGAATTATATATGTATATGGAACTTTCGTATTTGTGAAAAAAGAGAAAGGGTGGGTTTCTAATATTACACCTCGCACATTAGTTGATACCCTCAAGTGAACGAACAAAAAAAGATTCATTAAGGTTTAATTTCTGAATCACTTCCCAATGGTATTAGTGATTAGGTGATTTTCTCAATTTCAACATTCATTTCGTGGAGATACAATTCGAAATTCAAAATTTCAAGAAACTTATTTTCTTCAAATAAAGAGATTAAGAATTAAGTTAAGGAATGACAAATATGAAAATAAGGGCCTCCGTCCGTAAAATTTGTGAAAAATGTCGACTGATCCGTAGGCGAGGACGAATTATAGTAATTTGTTCCAACCCAAGACATAAACAAAGACAAGGATAAATAATTTTTAGAAAAAAAAAGGGGGGGGGGAAGGAAACTCCATAAATCTAAAAGACCCAATATCCAACTAAATACTAAATAAAATAAAAATAAATAAAGGATCTGTTTTGACATCAAATGGATATATCCATATATCTCTGGCTTAGATTTATGAGATGACAAAATATGGCAAAACCTCTACCAAGAATTGGTTCACGTAAGAATAGACATATGGGTTCACGTAAAAATGTACGTAGAATACCAAAGGGAGTTATTCATGTCCAAGCAAGTTTCAACAATACTATTGTGACTGTTACAGATGTACGGGGGCGGGTAATTTCTTGGTCCTCCGCCGGTACTTGCGGATTCAAGGGTACAAAAAGAGGGACACCATTTGCCGCTCAAACCGCAGCAGGAAATGCTATTCGGACAGTAGTGGATCAGGGTATGCAACGAGCAGAAGTCATGATAAAAGGCCCCGGTCTCGGAAGAGATGCGGCATTAAGAGCTATTCGCAGAAGTGGTATACTATTAAGTTTCATACGAGACGTAACTCCTATGCCACATAATGGCTGCAGGCCCCCTAAAAAAAGACGTGTGTAAAAATAAACATTGAAAATATTTCAAGAGAAATAAATAATTCAATGATTTGATCAAATAATATGGGTCAAGAGAAAGTAACAGTATCTACTCGGCCACTACAGTGGAAGTGTGTTGAATCAAGAGCAGACAGTAAACGTCTTTATTATGGACGCTTTCTTCTGGCTCCACTTATGAGAGGACAAGCCGATACAATAGGCATTGCGATGCGAAGAGCTCTGCTTGGAGAAATAGAAGGAACATGTATCACACGCGCAAAATCCGAGAAAATACCACATGAATATTCTACCATAGTCGGTATTCAAGAATCCGTACATGAAATTTTAATGAATTTGAAAGAAATTGTATTGAGA